CCCTAGATCCGGACCCCCCCTTCCCCCCCAGTATGTTTTTACTCATACTTTAAGGGTATGTATAATAATGCATCGCACTCTCTGCCACATCAGACAGTCCATGAAATGTAGGACACTCCACATCATACGCTATGGCTCTCCACAAAAAGCCCAAACATTATCTCCAAAACGGACCTCATTCGGCCAATATCACCTCCAGGCACATCCTTGTTTCAGGTACCATACAGCCCAAGTGTTCCTACCTACGGCCAAGCAGCAAGCGTTACCCATACACCCAGAGACTTACCTACTATACATACTCTCCAACCTAGAGAACGAGGAATATCCTAGTACACCTTTGAATTCCCCCAGGCAACTGAATTCGCCCACCTCCTAGGTAATATTATCTTCCAACAGCCTTCAAGCACTCCCAAGCCAGAGAACATGGTTATCTATTGATCGCGCTTCTCACGAGAACCGAGCTACTCAACGTTAGAGGTGAATTACGTTATTGCCCTGCAGGCGCATACATCTAATAAACTTGCTCTTTTGCGCTATTGGTTGTAACTTCAGGAACATACTTCCACCCTTCCTTCCTACTTGCTCTTCACTGATACAAGTGGTCGGTTGAATACTCCTCCCTACTTCCATCATTTCGGCATACCGACCTCTTACACTTGTTTTTCTTAGCGTCTCTTCAATAAGCCCTTCAAGTGCAGAGCAGGTGTTATCTTCCTCTTGACATGTCCATCACATGATTACCGCGCATATGAATCCCCTGCCACCCAGAATGTCATGGTCTGACGGATAAGGTCGTCTCAAACTTAGCACTGATGCACTTTGACCCCATTCATGGAGGGCGCGCTACCTACCTCTAGACAACAGATAATGTAATGGTTGCCGGACATACAAATTATTATTTCATTCACTAGGAATTGTCGTTTAAATCGTGTTTTACGCATCTTTTTTTTATCTTGATATTTTTGTTTTTTTGTTAAAAATTAAACCATTTATCCCTACATTTTACAAATCAATCATCATCAATCATCTTAAATTAACATTCCTCTGTATTTTCTAATATTAACAAACGACAATTAATCATCATAATCAACACCACAATACACCCCAAAACATAACACATAAACCAACTTTCCCCCTACAACCAACTCCATCACGCCATCAAAAAAACCAAACAAAAATAGAAATCATGATCATAAATCATAAAACAATTATAAAACAAACCCCCTACGTTCTTGTAGCTTATAAAAAGCATGACACTGAAGATGTCAAGATGGCTGCCATAAACACCCAAGAACAAAAGACTTAGTCCTAACCTTACTGTTAGTTTTTGCTAGGTATATACATGCAAGTATCCGCGCTCCAGTGTAGATGCCCTGGACACCTTAATTAGGTAGATAGGAGCGGGTATCAGGCCCACCATAACCGTAGCCCAAAACGCCTTGCACTTGCCACACCCCCACGGGTATTCAGCAGTAGTTAATATTAAGCAATGAGTGTAAACTTGACTTAGCCATAGCAAATCTAGGGTCGGTAAATCCTGTGCCAGCCACCGCGGTCATACAGGAGACCCAAATTAACATTATAACGGCGTAAAGAGTGGTCACATGTTATCCAAGTAACTAAGATTAAAAAGCAACTGAGCTGTCACAAGCCAAAGATGCTGATAAGGCCTCCTCATCAAAGAAGATCTTAGAACAACGATTAATTGAACTCCACGAAAGCCAGGGCCCAAACTGGGATTAGATACCCCACTATGCCTGGCCCTAAATCTTGATGCTCACACCTACTAGAGCATCCGCCCGAGAACTACGAGCACTAACGCTTAAAACTCTAAGGACTTGGCGGTGCCCCAAACCCACCTAGAGGAGCCTGTTCTATAATCGATGATCCACGATATACCTGACCATTCCTTGCCAGAACAGCCTACATACCGCCGTCTCCAGCTCACCTACCCTGAAAGCCCAACAGTGAGCGCAATAGCCCCACCACGCTAATACGACAGGTCAAGGTATAGCCTATGGAATGGAAGCAATGGGCTACATTTTCTAAGATAGAACATAACGGCAAAGGGGTATGAAACAACCCCTAGAAGGCGGATTTAGCAGTAAAGTGGGACAATCGAGCCCTCTTTAAGCCGGCCCTGGGACACGTACATACCGCCCGTCACCCTCCTCATAGGCGCCCCCCCCCCCCACTAAATTAATAAGCCATCCAGCCAAAGATGAGGTAAGTCGTAACAAGGTAAGCGTACCGGAAGGTGCGCTTAGACTACCAAGACGTAGCTTAAACAAAAGCATTCAGCTTACACCTGAAAAATGTCTGCTAACACCAGATCGTCTTGATGCCAACCTCTAGCCCAATCGACATGACCTGGAATAACAAAGCTACTGCATACACCCAACTAAAGCATTTACTAGTCTTAGTATAGGCGATAGAAAAGACACCATTGGAGCGATAGAGACTACGTACCGTAAGGGAAAGATGAAATATTAGTGAAATAACCTAAGCTAAAAACAGCAAAGATCAACCCTTGTACCTTTTGCATCATGGTCTAGCAAGAAAAACCAAGCAAAATGAATTTAAGTTTGCCATCCCGAAACCCAAGCGAGCTACTTACGAGCAGCTATTTTGAGCGAACCCGTCTCTGTGGCAAAAGAGTGGGACGACTTGTTAGTAGAGGTGAAAAGCCAATCGAGCTGGGTGATAGCTGGTTGCCTGTGAAACGAATCTTAGTTCACTCTTAATTCTTCTCCAAGGAAACACATAAACCCTAATGAAGCGAATTAAGGGCTATTTAAAGGGGGTACAGCTCCTTTAAAAAAGAATACAATCTCCACGAGCGGATAAATTATAATTTCCAATCATACTGTGGGCCCTCAAGCAGCCATCAACAAAGAGTGCGTTAAAGCTCTACTTCATAAAAATATAAGAACAATATGACTCCCTCATCATTAACAGGCTAACCTATATTTAAATAGGAGAATTAATGCTAGAATGAGTAACCTGGGTCCTCCCTCTACGACGCAAGCTTACATCTGTACATTATTAACAAATCACCAATATACGATCAATCAAACAAGCAGAGTATTAGGTACATTGTTAACCCGACAGAGGAGCGTCCATTAAGAAAGATTAAAACCTGTAAAAGGAACTCGGCAAACCCGTCAAGGCCCGACTGTTTACCAAAAACATAGCCTTCAGCAAACCACAAACAAGTATTGAAGGTGATGCCTGCCCAGTGACTCACGTTCAACGGCCGCGGTATCCTAACCGTGCAAAGGTAGCGCAATCAATTGTCCCGTAAATCGAGACTAGTATGAATGGCTAAACGAGGTCTTAACTGTCTCTTACAGGCAATCGGTGAAATTGATCTCCCTGTACAAAAGCAGGGATAAACACATAAGACGAGAAGACCCTGTGGAACTTTAAAACCAGCAACCACCTTAAATCACATACTCACCCACTGGGTTCACTGATACATAAGACACTGGTCTGCGTTTTTCGGTTGGGGCGACCTTGGAGTAAAACAAAACCTCCAAAGATTAGACCAAACCTCTAGACTGAGAGCGACACCTCAACGTGCTAATAGCATCCAGACCCAATACAATTGATCAATGGACCAAGCTACCCCAGGGATAACAGCGCAATCTCCTTCGAGAGTCCATATCGACGAGGAGGTTTACGACCTCGATGTTGGATCAGGACATCCTAGTGGTGCAGCCGCTACTAAGGGTTCGTTTGTTCAACGATTAACAGTCCTACGTGATCTGAGTTCAGACCGGAGTAATCCAGGTCGGTTTCTATCTATGATGAACTCTTCCCAGTACGAAAGGATAGGAAAAGTGAGGCCAATACTACAGGCAAGCCTTCGCCTTAAGTAATGAAACCAACTAAATTACAAAAGGCTATCACACCACACCACGTCCAAGAAAAGGACCAGCTAGCGTGGCAGAGCTCGGAAAATGCAAAAGGCTTAAGTCCTTTATCTCAGAGGTTCAAATCCTCTCCCTAGCTTAATCCAACAACCCATGACCAACTACCCCCTACTAATCAGCCTCATCATAGCTCTCTCCTATGCCCTCCCAATCCTAATTGCAGTAGCCTTTCTCACACTAGTAGAACGCAAAATCTTAAGCTATATACAAGGTCGAAAAGGTCCAAATATCGTCGGACCCTACGGCCTACTACAACCCCTAGCAGACGGGGTAAAACTCTTTATCAAAGAACCCATTCGACCATCAACATCCTCCCCAATCCTGTTCATTGCAACCCCAATACTAGCCCTACTCCTAGCAATTTCTATCTGGACTCCTCTACCTCTACCATTCTCCTTAGCAGATCTTAATCTAGGCCTCCTATTTCTGCTAGCCATGTCAAGCCTAGCAGTATACTCCATTTTATGATCTGGCTGAGCATCCAACTCAAAATATGCTCTAATCGGAGCACTTCGAGCAGTAGCTCAAACAATTTCATACGAAGTAACCCTAGCAATCATCCTCCTATCTGTTATTCTCCTTAGCGGCAATTATACCCTTAACACCCTCGCAATCACCCAAGAACCCCTCTACCTCATTTTCTCATGCTGACCTCTTGCTATAATATGATATGTCTCCACACTTGCCGAAACCAATCGTGCCCCCTTTGATTTAACAGAAGGAGAATCTGAACTAGTATCTGGGTTCAACGTAGAATATGCAGCAGGCCCATTCGCACTATTCTTCCTGGCAGAATATGCCAATATTATACTCATAAACACTATCACTACTATCCTATTTTTTAACCCAAGCCTACTAGACCTACCACAAGAACTATTTCCCGTAGTACTAGCCACCAAAGTCCTACTACTATCAGCAGGATTTCTGTGAATTCGTGCCTCCTACCCCCGATTCCGATATGACCAACTAATACATCTACTATGAAAAAATTTCCTACCCCTTACACTCGCTCTATGCCTCTGGCACATCAGCATACCAATCTGCTATGCGGGACTACCCCCCTACCTAAGACTCCCGGAAATGTGCCCGAACCCTAGGGGTCACTATGATAAAGTGAACATGGAGGTGCACCAGTCCTCTCATTTCCTATGACTTAGAAAAGCAGGAATCGAACCTACACTAGAGAAATCAAAATTCTCCATACTTCCTTTATATTACTTTCTAGTAGGGTCAGCTAAATAAGCTATCGGGCCCATACCCCGAAAATGATGGTTCAACTCCTTCCCCTGCTAATGAACCCTCAGGCAAAACTAATCTTTATAATTAGCCTGCTACTAGGAACTACTATCACAATCTCAAGCAACCATTGAATTATGGCCTGAGCCGGCCTAGAAATCAACACACTCGCTGTTTTACCCCTAATCTCAAAATCCCACCACCCACGATCCATTGAAGCAGCTACTAAATATTTCCTAACCCAAGCAGCCGCTTCAACTTTAGTACTATTCTCTAGCATAACCAATGCATGACACACCGGACAATGGGACATTACTCAACTCTCCCACCCCACGTCAAGCCTAATCCTCACCTCAGCAATTGCCATAAAACTAGGCCTAGTTCCATTCCACTTCTGATTCCCAGAAGTATTACAAGGTTCTCCCCTCTCCACCGGCCTCATCCTATCTACCATCATAAAACTTCCTCCAATCACCCTACTATACATAACCTCCCCATCACTAAATCCTACGCTCCTAACCATCCTAGCTATTCTATCAACAGCCGTTGGTGGATGAATAGGACTAAACCAAACACAAATCCGAAAANNCCTAGCCTTCTCCTCCATCTCACACTTAGGATGAATAGCAGCCATCATCATTTACAATCCTAAACTTACCCTCCTCAACTTCTATCTGTACACTATAATAACCGCAGCTGTCTTTCTAACCCTAAACTCAATTAAAGTGCTCAAACTATCTACTCTAATAACTGCATGAACTAAAGTCCCATCATTAAACGCAATACTACTATTAACCCTGCTATCCCTTGCAGGATTACCTCCTCTAACAGGATTCTTGCCCAAATGACTCATTATTCAAGAACTAACTAAACAAGAAATAATCCCCACAGCTACACTCATTTCCCTCCTCTCTCTACTAAGCCTATTCTTCTACCTCCGTCTTGCATACTGCACAACAATCACACTTCCACCACACACTACGAACCACATAAAACAGTGACGCACTGGCAAATCAACTCATGTTCTAGTTGCCATCCTTACCACAATGTCTGTTATTCTCCTTCCCATCTCACCTATAATTCTCACCATCATCTAAGAAACTTAGGATCAACCAAACCGAAGGCCTTCAAAGCCTTAAATAAGAGTTAAACCCTCTTAGTTTCTGCTAAAGTCCGCAGGCTATTACCCTGCATCCCCTGAATGCAACCCAGGTACTTTAATTAAGCTAGGACCTTTCAATTTACTAGACAGATGGGCTTCGATCCCATGACTCTGTAGTTAACAGCTACATGCCCCAACCAACAGGCCTCTGCCTAAGACTCTGGTACACTATTAATGCACATCAATGAGCTTGCAACTCACCATGAATTTCACTACAGAGCCGATAAGAAGAGGAATTGAACCTCTGTAAAAAGGACTACAGCCTAACGCTTATTCACTCAGCCATCTTACCTGTGACATTCACTAACCGATGATTATTCTCAACCAACCACAAAGATATCGGAACCCTATACCTAATCTTCGGTGCATGAGCTGGTATAGTAGGCACCGCCCTAAGCCTCCTCATCCGAGCAGAACTAGGCCAACCCGGAGCCCTTCTAGGAGACGACCAAGTCTATAACGTAATCGTCACGGCCCATGCTTTCGTAATAATCTTCTTCATAGTTATACCTATTATAATCGGGGGATTCGGAAACTGACTAGTTCCTCTAATAATCGGAGCCCCAGACATAGCATTCCCACGAATAAACAACATAAGCTTCTGACTACTTCCCCCATCATTCCTACTTCTACTAGCATCTTCTACCGTAGAAGCAGGTGTTGGTACAGGCTGAACAGTATACCCCCCACTAGCTGGTAACCTAGCCCATGCCGGGGCCTCAGTTGACTTAGCAATCTTCTCCCTACACCTAGCTGGTATTTCCTCAATCCTAGGAGCAATCAACTTCATCACAACAGCAATCAACATAAAACCCCCTGCCCTATCACAATATCAAACTCCCCTATTCGTATGATCAGTCCTAATTACTGCAGTACTACTACTTCTATCCCTCCCAGTTCTTGCTGCAGGAATTACAATACTTCTTACAGACCGCAACCTCAACACCACGTTCTTCGACCCCGCAGGAGGAGGTGACCCAGTCCTGTATCAACACCTCTTCTGATTCTTTGGCCACCCAGAAGTATACATCCTCATCCTCCCAGGGTTCGGGATCATTTCTCACGTCGTAACCTACTACGCAGGAAAAAAAGAACCATTCGGCTACATAGGAATAGTATGAGCCATGCTATCCATTGGATTCCTAGGATTTATCGTATGAGCCCACCACATATTCACAGTCGGAATAGACGTTGACACCCGAGCATACTTCACATCAGCCACTATAATCATTGCCATCCCAACTGGAATTAAAGTATTCAGCTGACTAGCCACACTCCACGGAGGAATTATCAAATGAGACCCCCCAATACTATGAGCTCTAGGATTTATCTTCCTATTCACCATTGGAGGACTAACAGGAATTGTACTAGCAAACTCCTCACTAGACATTGCCCTACATGATACTTACTATGTAGTAGCCCACTTCCACTACGTCCTATCAATAGGAGCAGTATTTGCAATTCTAGCGGGCTTCACGCACTGATTCCCACTATTCACCGGATACACCCTACACTCAACATGAGCCAAAACCCACTTTGGTGTAATGTTCGTAGGAGTAAACCTAACCTTCTTCCCACAACACTTCCTAGGTCTAGCAGGTATACCACGCCGATACTCTGACTACCCTGATGCCTACACCCTATGAAACACCATCTCTTCTGTAGGATCCCTAATTTCCCTAACAGCCGTAATCATACTAGTATTCATCATCTGAGAAGCCTTCGCATCAAAACGTAAAGTCCTACAACCAGAACTAACAAGCACCAACGTTGAATGAATCCACGGCTGCCCACCCCCCTTCCACACCTTCGAAGAACCTGCCTTCGTCCAAGTACAAGAAAGGAAGGAGTCGAACCCCCATATGTTGGTTTCAAGCCAACCGCATAAACCACTTATGCTTCTTTCTCATAAAGAAACGTTAGTAAAATAATTACATAACCTTGTCAAGGCTAAATTGCAGGTGAGACCCCTGCACGTCTCTACTCAAACATGGCTAACCACTCACAATTCAACTTCCAAGACGCCTCCTCCCCTATCATAGAAGAACTAATAGGATTTCACGACCACGCTCTGATAGTCGCACTGGCAATCTGCAGCTTAGTACTTTATCTATTAACTCACATACTTACAGAAAAACTTTCATCAAGTACAGTGGACGCCCAAGAAATCGAACTAGTCTGAACAATCCTCCCAGCCATAGTCCTAGTCATACTCGCATTACCCTCCCTACGAATCCTATACATAATAGACGAAATCAACGAACCCGACCTCACCCTAAAAGCCATCGGTCACCAATGATACTGAACATACGAATACACCGACCTCAAAGACCTAACATTCGACTCCTACATAATCCCTACATCAGACCTACCCCTAGGCCACTTCCGTCTACTAGAAGTAGACCACCGCGTTGTAGTCCCAATAAGCTCTACAATCCGAGTCATTGTTACTGCTGACGATGTACTCCACTCATGAGCCGTCCCAAGCCTAGGAGTAAAAACTGACGCAATTCCAGGTCGCCTCAACCAAACTTCCTTCCTTGCCTCCCGACCCGGAGTGTTCTACGGACAATGCTCAGAAATCTGCGGAGCCAACCACAGCTTCATACCAATCGTAGTAGAATCTACTCCCCTCGCTAATTTCGAAAGCTGATCTTCTACAATAGCCTCCTAATCATTAAGAAGCTATGAACCAGCATTAGCCTTTTAAGCTAAAGAAAGAGGACTACACCCCTCCTTAATGATATGCCACAACTAAATCCCGCACCATGATTTTTTACCATGATCCTTACATGACTAACCTTCTCCCTTATCATCCAACCTAAAATCCTCACATTCGTATCAATAAACCCTCCATCCAATAAACCTCCCGTCATTCCAAGCACCACTCCCTGAACCTGACCATGAACCTAAGCTTCTTTGACCAATTTTCAAGCCCGTCCCTACTAGGAATCCCTCTTATCCTCATTTCCATAACATTCCCCGCCCTTCTAATCCCCTCCCTAGACAACCGATGAATTACCAACCGACTCTCAACTCTCCAACTATGATTCATTAACCTAGTTACAAAACAACTAATAATACCCCTAGACAAAAAAGGACACAAATGAGCCCTAATCCTAACATCCCTAATAATCTTCCTTTTACTCATTAACCTCCTAGGCCTACTACCGTACACATTCACCCCAACCACCCAACTATCCATAAATCTAGCACTAGCCTTCCCCCTATGACTCGCCACCCTACTAACAGGCCTACGAAACCAACCCTCTGCTACACTAGGCCACCTCCTACCAGAAGGCACTCCAACCCCATTAATCCCTGCCCTAATCCTAATTGAAACAACAAGCTTACTCATCCGCCCATTAGCCCTAGGTGTACGCCTAACAGCTAATCTCACAGCAGGACACCTACTTATCCAACTCATCTCCACAGCTACAATAGCCCTATTCACTACAATACCAATAGTATCACTCCTAACCCTCCTAATCCTCTTCCTACTAACTATCCTAGAAGTGGCTGTAGCTATAATTCAAGCCTACGTCTTCGTACTCCTACTAAGCCTATACCTACAAGAAAATATCTAACCTATCAATGGCACACCAAGCACACTCCTACCATATAGTAGACCCCAGCCCATGACCCATCCTAGGAGCCGCCGCCGCTCTCTTAACCACATCAGGACTAACAATATGATTCCACTACAACTCCCCTCAACTACTCATCCTAGGATTATTATCCACTGCCCTGGTTATGTTCCAATGATGACGAGACATTATCCGAGAAAGCACATTCCAAGGCCACCACACCCCAACCGTACAAAAAGGATTACGATACGGCATAGCCCTATTCATCACATCCGAAGCCTTCTTCTTCCTGGGCTTTTTCTGAGCCTTCTTCCACTCAAGCCTAGCCCCCACCCCAGAACTAGGAGGACAATGACCACCTGTCGGAATCAAACCCCTAAACCCAATAGAAGTACCACTACTAAACACCGCCATCCTGCTAGCCTCCGGAGTCACCGTAACATGAGCCCACCACAGTATCACAGAAGCCAGCCGAAAACAAGCAATTCACGCCCTAACCCTAACCGTCCTTTTAGGATTCTACTTCACCGCACTACAAGCCATAGAATACTACGAAGCACCATTCTCAATTGCAGACGGAGTCTACGGCTCTACATTCTTCGTTGCTACCGGATTCCACGGCCTACACGTAATCATTGGCTCAACATTCCTACTAGTATGCCTATTCCGTCTAATCAAATACCATTTCACACCAAACCACCACTTCGGATTCGAGGCAGCCGCCTGATATTGACATTTCGTAGACGTCGTATGATTATTCCTCTATATCTCTATCTACTGATGAGGATCCTACTCTTCTAGTATATTAAATACAATCGACTTCCAATCCTTAAAATCTGGTTTAAACCCAGAGAAGAGTAATAAACATAATCCTATTCATACTGACCCTATCATTTGCCCTAAGCATCCTACTAACCGTACTAAACTTTTGACTAGCCCAAATAAACCCAGACTCAGAAAAATTATCCCCTTACGAGTGCGGATTTGACCCCCTAGGCTCTGCTCGACTACCTTTCTCAATTCGATTCTTCCTAGTAGCCATCCTATTCCTCCTTTTCGACTTAGAAATCGCCCTTCTACTACCACTACCATGAGCCACCCAACTAGAATCTCCCATAACTACCCTAGCCTGATCCTCTGCCCTTCTCCTATTCCTAACACTAGGACTCATCTACGAATGAATCCAAGGCGGATTAGAATGAGCAGAATAATAGAAAGTTAGTCTAACTAAGACGGTTGATTTCGACTCAACAAATTATAGCTCACACCCTATAACTTTCTTCATGTCCTACCTTCACCTCAGTTTCTACTCAGCTTTCACCCTAAGCAGCCTAGGCCTAGCTTTTCACCGAACCCATTTAATCTCAGCCTTACTCTGCCTAGAGAGCATAATACTATCCATATACGTGGCGCTCACCATATGACCCATCCAAATACAATCACCATCCTCCACTATCCTACCAATTATTATACTAACATTCTCTGCCTGCGAAGCAGGAACAGGCCTAGCCCTACTAGTAGCTTCTACCCGAACCCACGGTTCAGACCACCTACACAACTTCAACCTCCTACAATGCTAAAAATCCTAATTCCAACTGCAACACTCCTACCCCTAGCCCTCATGTCCCCCCTTAAACACCTATGAACTAATATTACACTACACAGCCTAATCATTGCCTCCATTAGCCTGCAATGACTAACACCAACATACTATCCAAGCAAAAGCCTAACCTCCTGGACATCAATTGACCAACTTTCCTCTCCACTTCTAGTCCTATCATGCTGACTCCTACCCCTTATAATCATAGCAAGCCAAAACCATCTAGAACAAGAACCCACTATTCGTAAACGAATCTTTGCTACAACAGTAATCCTAGCTCAACTATTCGTCCTATTAGCCTTCTCAGCCTCCGAACTAATACTCTTCTACATCGCATTTGAAGCAACCCTCATTCCCACCCTTATCCTAATCACACGATGAGGAAACCAACCAGAACGACTAAACGCCGGTATCTATCTCCTATTCTACACCCTAGCTAGCTCACTCCCCTTACTAATTGCCATTCTTCACCTACAAAACCAAATCGGCACACTCTACCTCCCCATACTAAAACTATCCCACCCCACATTAAACTCCTCCTGATCCGGACTAATTGCAAGCCTCGCCCTACTTCTTGCCTTCATAGTTAAAGCCCCTCTATACGGCCTACACCTATGACTCCCCAAAGCCCATGTAGAGGCCCCAATCGCCGGCTCCATACTACTAGCCGCCCTCCTCCTGAAACTAGGGGGCTACGGCATCATACGAATCACAATCCTGGTAAACCCAGCATCAAATAACCTGCATTATCCCTTCATCACCCTGGCCCTATGAGGAGCACTAATAACTAGCGCCATCTGCCTACGACAAATCGATTTAAAATCACTAATCGCCTACTCATCTGTCAGCCACATAGGACTAGTTGTAGCCGCAACCATGATCCAAACCCAATGAGCATTCTCAGGAGCAATAATCCTGATAATCTCACATGGCCTAACCTCATCAATACTATTCTGCCTAGCCAACACCAACTACGAACGAACCCACAGCCGAATCCTCCTCCTCACACGAGGACTCCAACCTCTCCTACCACTAATAGCCATCTGATGACTTCTAGCAAACCTAACAAACATAGCCCTCCCCCCAACAACAAACCTTATAGCAGAATTAACCATCATCATCGCACTATTCAACTGATCTGCCTTTACAATCATCCTAACAGGAACAGCAATCTTACTCACTGCCTCTTACACCCTTTACATACTCATAATGACACAACGAGGCACACTTCCATCCCACATCACCTCAATCCAAAACTCCACCACCCGAGAGCACCTCCTCATAGCCCTCCACATAATCCCAATACTGCTCCTTATCCTCAAACCCGAACTAATCTCCGGTGTCCCTATATGCAAGTATAGTTTTAATCAAAACATTAGACTGTGATCCTAAAGATAGAAGTTAAATCCTTCTTACCTGCCGAGGGGAGGTTAAACCAACAAGAACTGCTAACTCTTGAATCTGAGTATAAAACCTCAGTCCCCTTACTTTCAAAGGATAATAGTAATCCAATGGTCTTAGGAACCACTCATCTTGGTGCAAATCCAAGTGAAAGTAATGGACCTACCACTAGTCCTAAACACATTTATACTCCTAACCCTAGCAACCCTATCCACACCCATCCTATTCCCTCTTCTATCCCCTAACTTCAAAAACACCCCTAACACTATCACAAACACAGTCAAAGCATCCTTCTTAATCAGCCTAATCCCTATAACAATCCACATCCATTCAGGGATAGAAAGCCTCACCTCCCTATGAGAATGAAAATTCATCATAAACTTCAAAATCCCTATCAGCTTAAAAATAGACTTCTACTCACTTACCTTCTTCCCCATCGCACTATTCGTTTCATGATCCATCCTACAATTTGCAACATGATACATAGCTTCAGACCCCTACATCACAAAATTCTTTACCTACCTACTATTCTTCCTAATAGCAATACTCATTCTAATCGTAGCTAACAACCTATTCATCCTATTTATCGGCTGAGAAGGGGTAGGAATCATATCCTTCCTACTAATCAGCTGATGACATGGCCGAGCAGAAGCTAACACCGCCGCCCTACAAGCCGTCCTATACAACCGAGTCGGAGACATCGGCCTCATCCTATGTATAGCATGACTAGCCTCAACCATAAACACCTGAGAAATCCAACAACTCCCATCTCCATCACAAACCCCAACACTACCACTCCTAGGCCTCATTCTAGCCGCAACCGGAAAATCAGCCCAATTCGGCCTCCACCCATGACTACCCGCCGCCATAGAAGGACCCACCCCCGTCTCCGCCCTACTCCATTCCAGCACAATAGTAGTAGCTGGAATCTTCCTACTCATCCGAACCCACCCCCTATTCAGCAATAACCAAACCGCCCTCACCCTATGTCTGTGCCTAGGAGCCCTATCCACCCTATTCGCAGCCACATGCGCTCTTACCCAAAACGACATTAAAAAAATCATTGCCTTTTCCACTTCAAGCCAACTAGGCCTAATAATAGTCACAATTGGACTCAACCTCCCCGAACTAGCCTTTCTTCACATCTCAACCCATGCATTCTTCAAAGCCATACTCTTTCTATGCTCAGGATCCATCATCCACAATTTAAACGGCGAACAGGACATTCGAAAAATAGGAGGACTCCAAAAAATAATACCTACTACCACCTCATGCCTTACCATCGGCAACCTAGCCCTAATAGGAACACCATTCCTAGCAGGATTCTACTCAAAAGACCAAATCATTGAAAGCCTAAACACATCCTACCTAAACACCTGAGCCCTACTACTGACCCTACTAGCCACATCATTTACAGCAGTATACACAACTCGCATAACCGTACTTGTACAGACCGGCTTCGTTCGAATTTCTCCTCTCACCCCAATAAATGAAAACGACCCCGCAGTGACTTCACCCATCACCCGACTTGCACTAGGAAGTATCCTAGCAGGATTCCTCATTACCTCATTCATCATTCCCACAAAAACTCCTACAATAACTATACCTCTATCCATCAAAATAACAGCTCTAATAGTAACCGCCCTAGGAATTGCTCTAGCCCTAGAAATCTCAAAAATAGCTCAAACCCTAATCCTCACAAAACAAACCACCTTCTCAAACTTCTCCACATCCCTAGGATATTTCAACCCTCTAACCCACCGCTTCACCTCATCCAACCTCCTCAACGGAGGACAAAACATTGCCCTTCACCTAATCGACCTATCCTGATACAAAATCCTAGGCCCAGAAGGATTAGCCAACCTACAAGTAATAGCAACCAAAACTGCTACCTCCTTCCACTCAGGACTAATCAAAGCCTACCTAGGAGCATTTGCCCTATCCATCATCATTATTCTCATATCCATACACAGAACCAATTAATGGCCCCTAATCTTCGTAAAAACCACCAAATCCTCAAAATCATCAACAACGCCCTAATTGACCTCCCTGCACCACCAAACATCTCAACATGATGAAACTTCGGGTCTTTACTGGGCATTTGCCTAATTACTCAAATCGTCACAGGTCTTCTGCTAGCCACCCACTACACAGCAGATACCAACTTAGCTTTCTCTTCTGTAGCTCACATATGCCGCGACGTCCAATTCGGCTGACTAATCCGCAACCTCCACGCAAACGGAGCCTCCTTCTTCTTCATCTGCATCTACCTACACATTGGCCGAGGAATCTACTACGGCTCATACCTAAACAAAGAAACCTGAAACGTCGGAGTTATCCTCCTACTAACCCTCATAGCAACCGCCTTCGTAGGTTACGTCCTACCATGAGGACAAATATCATTCTGAGGCGCTACAGTAATCACAAACCTATTCTCAGCAATCCCATACATCGGACAAACACTAGTAGAATGAGCCTGAGGTGGATTCTCCGTAGACAACCCCACATTAACCCGCTTCTTCGCCCTCCACTTCCTACTACCATTCCTTATCGTAGGACTCACACTAGTTCACCTCACCTTCCTACACGAAACAGGATCAAACAACCCAACAGGAGTACCCTCAGACTGCGATAAAATCCCATTCCACCCATACTACACAGTAAAAGACATCCTAGGTTTCGCACTAATAATTTCCCTACTCGTCTCCCTAGCCCTATTCTCCCCAAACCTTCTAGGAGACCCAGAAAACTTTACACCAGCTAACCCCCTAGTAACCCCACCCCACATCAAACCCGAATGATACTTCCTATTCGCTTACGCTATCCTACGATCAATCCCAAACAAACTAGGAGGTGTACTAGCCCTAGCCGCCTCAATTCTTGTACTATTCCTAATGCCTCTACTCCACACATCAAAACTACGATCAATGACCTTCCGTCCCATCTCCCAAATTCTATTCTGAGCTCTAGTCGCTAACGTCCTCATCCTCACATGAGTAGGCAGCCAACCAGTAGAACACCCATTCATCATCATTGGACAACTAGCCTCACTCTCATACTTCACAATCATTCTAGTCCTATTTCCTATCGCAGCCATACTAGAAAACAAACTCCTAAAACTTTAATCAACTCTAATAGTTTATAAAAACATTGGCCTTGTAAGCCAAAGATTGAAGACTAAACCCCTTCTTAGAGTTTTCCACAACCCATCATCAAGGAGAAAGGAATCAAACCTTCATCACCAACTCCCAAAGCTGGCGCTTTAACTTAAACTACTCCCTGACTAACCCCCTAAACAGCCCGAATTGCCCCCCGAGATAACCCCCGCACAAGCTCTAACACCACAAACAAAGTCAACAACAAACCCCATCCACCAATCAAAAGCAAACCTACACCTTCCGAATAAAGAACAGCCACTCCACTAAAATCCAACCGAACCGACAACAACCCCCCACTATTAACCGTACTTTCCCCCGCCAATAGCCCGAACATACCTCCCATAACAAGACCCACCAACACAACTAAACCTATTCCAAACCCATAACCAACAACCCCTCAACTCACCCAAGACTCAGGATACGGATCCGCTGCCAATGAAACCGAATAAACAAACACCACCAACATCCCCCCTAAATAAACCATTACAAGCACCAAAGACACAAAAGAAACCCCCAAACTCACCAACCAACCACATCCCGCAACAGCGGCTACCACCAATCCTAACACCCCATAATAAGGAGACGGATTAGATGCAACCGCCAAACTACCTAAAGCAAAACATACCCCTAAAAACAAAACGAACTCTATCATAAAATTCCCGCTCGGCCTTTCTCCGAGATCTATGGCCTGAAAAACCACCGTTAAAAAATTTAACTACGAGAAT